AAGAAAAAAACAAGAAAAAAAGAATTATAAAATAATAAGAAGAACTCACATTTGGATTCTATTTTGACTCTATATCATAGGAATGGAAATAGTTCTTCTTATTATTGTTGTTGCTTTAATAACAAGCATTTTTGTTTTCAAATCAGATAAATTTTTTTCTATCTATGATTCATTGGAACAAAAAAGGGCCTGGATAGGTCAGTACCTATCCGGGCCGTGGGAATAAAATAAAAAGGCCCTTTTGAACAAACTCAAAGAAAGATTCTTTTTTTTTTCTATATTTCTATTGGAAATATATTTTTCGAGCCCTTACTTTATGGAATTGGAATTGCTGATAAAAGTTGTATATATCTATATAATAAAAAGAGATAAAAAAATAATAAAGAAAGATAAAGAAAGACTTTTTCAATCTTTACTTTATGTATGGGAGAGATGGCTGAGTGGACTAAAGCGGCGGATTGCTAATCCGTTGTACGAGTTATTCGTACCGAGGGTTCGAATCCCTCTCTTTCCGTTTCCATTGATGAATTGATATTTTATTTATCTTTCGAATTTCTCGAACCCTTTTTCTTTTTTCATAGTTAAAGGTGTGGAATAGATAAAATCCGAAGAAAATTTGAAAATCAAGTAAGGAAAATGCCTTTATTTTTTATTCTTCATTCTTCACGCCCAGGATTACGTCCCGGATCATTAGATAGGAATCCGAAGATGAAGAGAGAAACAAAGAATATCACTACTGTGTAAACGAAGAGTTTGAGAGTAAGCATTACACAATCTCCAAGATCATTTTTTGGGAAAAAGAGAATAGATTTTCCATTTTTATACCACATATCCTATTTTGACTCCTATTTTGACACCAAGACATGAGAAGTAGTTTCTAGAAATGGAAAAGCATTTTCAAAAAATCATTTGTAATTAAGAGTCTTTCATTGCCAAAATTTTCTTTCATACCCACAATTAGATATTGTGGGGGACCCTAATTAATAGTGCCTTTCACTGGAAAAAGGAAAGGGTTAGAATGAGGTGATACAGATTTATTGCGACTATCCGATACTTTGACTTTCAATGTTTTAATTGAGGGTTCATAATCTAAGATTTTTCTAATCTTATCAATTGTTAGAATTTTTTTTCTCGAAGAAATCATGAATTTTTCTAGGGCAGTATTAAATATTTCATCGAAAACTTACAGCGGCTTGCCAAACAAAGGCTAAGAGAAAAAAGAACAGAGGTATGACTGGCATAACATCTACGATTGGATTCAAAAAAGCATAGGCTTCGGGCAATTTGGCGAAGAAAAAATTACTCGAATAAAGGGCAGAATTAAGACAGATACAGATCAAACTAAAGATATTAAGCATAACAAACATTTTGTTCTTGGAGATAATTGAATTTTGATTGAGTTATTGATATGGTATTGATATAAGGGAAAAAAGAATAAAGTAGGGTAGACCAAAAAATCCTTCTTTTTCTTTTAACTCACCCAATCAAGAATACTTCAAGTCTCAAAAGAGAATAGAAGAAATCATACTTTCATAAATATCTTAATTGAATTATATGTAATGATCAATAAATTCAGTTTAATTCTATGTCTATACGTGTCAAAATCCTAGCAACAATCTAATCTATTCCATAAATATTTGGACTGGAATTGACGAACGACTAATAACAATATTAGTGTTTATTAGTGTCGACTAGAAATCTAAATGGGGCGTGGCCAAGTGGTAAGGCAACGGGTTTTGGTCCCGCTATTCGGAGGTTCGAATCCTTCCGTCCCAGAGCATACCAATTATATCAGAATAAAGATTGCTTTAAAAGTCGGAGGGGCCTTTGATTCTATGCCCATCCCCTTCATATTGAAGGTTAGTTACTTAGAAAAACCTTACGTCTCATATCCATTTGCATTCTCAATGATGCATTCTAGATCGAAATCCGAAAGAAAAGCCTCTATATTCCCTATCTATTATTCCCTATCCCTTAAATGAGGTAGCCTAATTATTAATTATTAATTCTCTGTGGATTGTTTTATTAAAAAATAAACAAGAGGGTTTTCTTGGTACTAATGGAATTCAATTAATGGGATTAAGTCTCTTAAGGCTAGGTTAGGGGAAACTCAAATAAAAATAGGAACAAAGACTCGTTTGGCTTTGTACCTAGACAAGATAGTCTAGCATCCCGTAAAAGAGGATCTTTTTTTTTATTTATGATTCATCATCCCATATTATTTGTGAAATAGATCAGTAAATAGATCAGTAGTGGAAGGTATCAATTTCAATATCGGTGTCTGTACAAATCTCATTAACAAACAATCAAGTTACATATGTAACAAATCCATTTTCTTTGAACCTCAGTTTTAGGTATTTCGTCTTTGGCTCTAATGAATTATTGTAAATCTATTATTGTAAATCTATGTAACAATTCAGACGGGGCAATTCATACATTCTATTTACTTTTTACTTTATGGGAAGATTCTTATGGAAAAATTACAGAAAGATTACTGAACCTCAAGTCAAACAAAATATAACAAAATACCTAAAAAATGAGGAAGGAAATTTTGAGATGTATGTATTTGTTATCGTTCTATTTCAGCGACAATGAGGTTTCGATTTTCGTGAAAAAGATTTATGATCTTTAAAATTTTTTAAATTAAAATATTTCACATAGAATATCCATAATTACTTCCAGTAACAATTGTTCAGTCTAAGATACAGAAATCTCCTATTCTTTCGGTTCTTATTTTATCAATCATATGAAAGAATAACGATCTAAATCTTCTTCACGAAAAAAAACGAAGAGAAATTGGATTTGTTTTTGATCTATCTATTTGCTTTAAATCATTGTTGGTTCAGTTCAAAACGAAACATGGATTTATCTCTCTTATTTATAAGGATCAAATGCGGTTTTTTTTATTGTTTGTAAAACTTTATTCAACTCAAATAATGATGTAATGATGTCGAAGTAGTCAATTTTTTCAATTAAATATTTGTAATGATTTATTATTAGATTAGTCTTTCGTACTTGAAGAAGTATTAGATTGATGAATCTATCCTATTGTGTCACTTGAAGATGCAGATTCAAAAATAACTCATTTATTTTATATTTGTATCCTTTTATTTTTATATAAATTTGATTTTTATAAAAATTTTTATAAATATATAAATATAAATGTCTATTATATTATGTATTATAAAATATATAATAATATTATATTTTATCATATCTATAATTATTTTAGAATATTTATAATAATATATATATAATTATAGATATTCTATTATTATTATACTATTTATATATTATAGATATTCTATTATTATACTATTTATATATTATAGATATATTATAGATAAATTATAGATATTAGAATATCTAATTTTATATTTATATGTAATTTTATAGGTATAAAAGATATAAAAATATAAATCATTTTATAGATATATAATCTATCTAGATTATAGATATAAGAAAATCTAATAAAAAATGTTGCATTCATACAATAAAATACGGGATTAAGTTGAATTCTTGATGAGACATCTTCAGAAAAATATCTACACATCCATAAAAAAAAAGAAACAAGTATAGATTACTATGTACCGACTAAAACAATGACTATTCATGGTTCCATAATTGAATCAATTACATACCGGCTCCAAACTAGAGGAATGTTATGGTAAAACTTCGTTTGAAACGATGTGGTAGAAAGCAACGTGCGACTTGAAGGACATGATCAGTTGTGGATTTTTACACCCACCATTTTTTTATATTCAAATTTTATTATATAGTTATATAGGAATGAAGGTGCTCTTGGCTCGACATCGTTTGTTCTGCTCCACTAGAAGAACCCCTCTTTTCTTTTTTTGTTGGGTTGTAATGTAAATAGTACATGATGGAGCTCGAGTAGAAAGTATTGATTCATTTCTCGGGGGCAAGGATCTAGGGTTAGTGCCAATCAAGAAGTTGGAAATACTTTGTAAGTATATCTTCGATATAGACGAAAGGATACAATTCAAGCAAGTTTAAAATCCAAAAAGAAAATTTGTTTGAATTTGTAGAACACTTTCAATCAAAAGTGTATCGTGCGGGAATCAACCGTTCGTATGATTCTTTGATAAAAATAAATCACAAAAAAAAGGTATGTTGCTGCCATTTTGAAAGGATTAAGGATCATCGAAGTAATGTCTAAACCCAATGATTTAAAACAGAAATAAAGGATCCCGGAACAAGGAAACGCCGTTTTCAATTGTCTCAAAAACTAGGATTAGGATCAGAATGACGAATACAATAGATTTTAAACGAGACAAACAAAAAGGGGGTTAGAGACCGCTCAATAAATGAAATGCCTAAGGGTTGTCCTTTGAGCTATTTGAGAGTTATCCAACTTGAGTTATGAGTACGAATGATTTTATATTTTTGGGGAAAGAAGAACAAAAAAAAGGACTTAAATTAAATCATAGTCTAATGAATTTGATGATTTTATAGATCTATTTGCCATTGGAATTCTATACATCGACATAACTTTGAATCATTTTTTCTCGAGCCGTACGAGGAGAAAACTTCTTATACGTTTCTAGGGGGGGGGGGTATTGTTCACCTACATCTATCCCAATGAGCCGTCTATCGAATCGTTGCAATTGATGCTCGATCCCGAAGAGAAGGAAGAGATCTTCGGAAAGTGGGTTTTTATGATCCGATAAAGAATCAAACTTATTCAAATGTTCCTGCTATTCTATATTTCCTTGAAAAAGGAGCTCAACCTACAGGAACTGTTCATGATATTTCAAAGAAAGCGGAGGTTTTTACGGAACTTCGTCTTAATCAAACGAAATTCAAATTCAATCAATGAAATACAAAAAACGAGGGGGGGATGACTCGTATATAGCTTTGTATAACTTTCTCTACTACTGCCCCTTAATCTATCTTATTGATATAAGATGGATAGAAAAAAGATCAAGTGAATAGATGAAGGAATTATATCTAGAAATATAAAATTCTGACATTACCTT